TTTCTACGGTAGCCCCATGAATAGCGCATAGCAGAGCCGCGCCTAATACTCCGGCAACTCCCATCATATGAAATGGGTTCAACGTCCAATTATGAAATCCTTGGAAGAAAAGGATGAATCGAAATATAGCTGCTACGCCAAAACTCGGCGCAAAGAACCAACCAGATTGTCCCAGTGGATAAATAAGGAATACGGAAACAAAAACAGCGATTGGAGCAGAGAATGAAATTGCATTATAAGGCCGCAATTGAACAGACCGAGCAAGTTCAAATTGACGTAACATGAAACCTATTAGTGCAAAAGCCCCATGGAGAGCGACAAAAGTCCACAGACCACCTAATTGACACCAACGAGTAAAATCCCCTTGTGCTTCCGGACCCCATAGTAGCAACAAAGAGTGTGCTAAACTATTGGCAGGGGTGGAAACCGCCGCGGTTAAGAAATTGCAACCTTCCAAATAGGAACTAGCCAATCCATGGGTATACCAAGAAGTTACAAAAGTAGTCCCTGTAAACCAACCCCCTAAAGCGAAATAAGCACAAGGAAAGAGCAATAGGCCGGACCATCCTACAAAAACGAAACGGTCCCTTCGTAACCAGTCGTCCATAATATCAAATAGATCATTTTCTTCTTTAGTAACTCTACCAAGGGCTATAGTCATAGTGATCCTCCTATTCAATTACTTCAACCATTTCCGAGCACCTCATATTACTTCCAGGGCATACGCTAGTTTGATTATCTGTGGACGATTTCTTTCTCGTTCAATGCCCTTTTTCAATGGTCTCGAAGATAGAAATTTTGCATTTTTATCTATGGGGTCACAACCGAGGTCGTGGTAAATCCATGAATTTCATTCAATTCATTTTTCTTATACTATAGAAATAAAGAAATAAGCATTTGAATTCAGCATTATTCCATGATTCCTATTTCAAAGCCTATCTTTTAAGGGAAAATAACCCCTCTTTTCTCATTCGCTCTCTATTGCACGGGTGGAAGAACAAAAATAGGATTCTGAAAAAAAAAAGAAAGATATTGAAAAGAAAAATTGACTTTTGAAACCCTTTTTTATGTGTAACGGAAAAGAGTTGCGATTTCTTCTTATTCCTATAGAACGTCTAGTAACAAGAATTTGAAATCGTAAATAGCGAAAAATTCTTGCCTTGCGCGATCTAAGTCTAAGGAAATACAAAAAATCCGCTTATACACCAATTTCATCCACATCGAATTTATATACCAGAATAGCGGATAGAGGCATCACTCAAGGGGTCAGGTCTACTTACTTTATCTTTCTTTCCAATTTTATGGTGGGTTTGATAAGAACTTTTTTGCTTTGTGGATAAATAATAAAAAAAAGAGTTTTTTTTATAACCTGCTTGTTTTATTCTAACAAATCCTATATGGAACTGCCCGCTGAAGAGAAAATATATCTGATTGTCTCTCAGCCTATATCGAATTTTAGAAAGAAAAAACAAGAATTTTCTTCTTTTTTTTATTAACATTAAGAAAAAAGAATATAACTAAAATGGAATTGGCAATATAATTTTGATGCACTTTTGAAATGAAAGAAAAAGAAGGATTTTTTGCAATCGTTATTTCTTGCCTCTGTCATATCACGAAAACCTTTCGATTTGGAACGGGGAGAGATGGCTGAGTGGACTAAAGCGGCGGATTGCTAATCCGTTGTACAATTTTTTTGTACCGAGGGTTCGAATCCCTCTCTTTCCGCCCCCTCGGATCATTTGGGACTTTCGAATTATAAGGAATTCTGACCCCCGGATTTTCTCTTTATCATAGATAAATGTACGAAATAAATCCAATTTGTAAGAAAAAATTCCCAAAAATTTTGGATTTTTACTCCTCACGCCCAGGATTACGTCCTGGGTCATTAGATAAGAATCCAAAGATAAAGAGGGAAACAAAGAATATCACTACTGTATAAACAAAAAGTTTGAGAGTAAGCATTACATAATCTCCAAGATTTTTTTTTCTAAGGAATAGATTACCTGTTTTTCCTTACCACACAGATCCACTAGGATGGGTTTTGTTTATTTTGACACCTAAAAATGCAAAAATCAATTCTTAAAAAAAATTGTAAGAATTGCTTTATAATAAGCACTCTTATCAATAGCAAAAATTAGTTTAGGTATTGTGTGGGTACCTAAAGGTACCTGCTCAATGTAGGTGCAGGGGGTAGAAAGGCTGATCTAAATTTATTGCTGCTGCTATACATTCAATATATAAGAATTTGCATTTTAGAATCGAAGGTTCATAATATAAGACTTCTCGGCTCTTATCCACTTTTTTTATTTTTTTGGAATGAATACATCATTCAATTTGGCAGACAGAATAGTAAAGATTTCATCGAAAACTTACAGCAGCTTGCCAAACAAACGCTAATAGAAAAAAGAGTACAGGTATGACAGGCATAAAATCCACGATTGGGTTGAAAATGGCATAAGCTTCGGGTAATTTGGCGAAGAAAAAACTAGTCGGATAAAGAACAGAATTAAAACAGATATAGGTTAAACTAAGTATATTAGGCATAACAAGCATTTCGTTCTTGTAGAGTAGATAATTGGATTTTGATTGAGTTATTTTTCTAAGGGAAAAAGGAAAAGAAAAGGTGGATTCAAAATTCTTTTTTCTTCGGACTTTCCCAAACAAAAAATACCTCCTTGTATTCGCATTCTCAAATGAGAATGGAAGAAATTCGACTTTCATATAATATCTTAATAGAATTCCATGTAATGATCAATGCATTTTTTGGATTCTATATTATCCGCATGTCTAGAATCCTAGCAAGAAAATATCCCTCATTTTTTAGGTAATTGAAGTGGGATTGACAAATAATATATAAAATAAAAATAATAGTGTTTATTAGTGTCGCATAAAACGAAATGAAATGGGGCGTGGCCAAGTGGTAAGGCAGCGGGTTTTGGTCCCGTTACTCGGAGGTTCGAATCCTTCCGTCCCAGATTTTTTCTGATGAAACGAAAGATAGAATCGTATTGTGCCCTGCACGACACAAAAGTTTATTAAAGAGAATAATTATCTCTTATGAACTCGTAGATTAGATGCATTTCTAAGCATTCATTTTCTTTCTCAGAAAAGAAAATGAAGTGTCAAGTCCAGTCAAATTGACTATTTTTATTTTCATGAAAAATTTGGGTCTATCAGGCGCATTCAGGATATGTCCCTACTACACATTACTCATATGTGTTTTGAATATGTGTTTTGAAATTGGAACTTCTTAGATAAACTTTATGCTCCGTATCCATGAAGTGGGAATTCTTACAGGATACATTTGACACCCAACGTGAAAGAAAAGAAGTACCCCCCTATTTATTTTCCCCAAACTAAAGAACTAAAGTAAGTAAAAAAAAATAATAAGTAAAAAAGAAAAGGGTTTCCATTCTACGGATAGGGACTCCTTTTTTCTATTTTAGGTATTATCAGATTTGCAAATATCCATTTCAAAATCAATGGAATGTGAGGATTAGAGAGAAATTCATATATTCTGTCTACTCGACTTTCGAATTGATTGAAAAAAATAAATTAATGAGGTAAAACACTGTATAAAAAATGAGACCTATCCCTTTATGATAGAGAAAGATTTTTGTTTTGTTGTATTATTAGTAAAAAAGAAGGGTCCTTCTTTGGTTAAGCGAAAACGATCTCGATCTGTGATTCTTTAAATATCCAGAAGGATCCATTCCGGTAAGGTTAAGGTAAGAACTGTTCGTTGGATAGAATGGATTCAAAAAAAAAATCATACTTTTCTTATTTTTTATTTTGAGTTCTTTCTTTTAGGTAAAAGAAAGAATGCTATAAGTAAAAACAAGGACCTTTATTTTACTTTACACAAAATTTTTGCTTTCTTTTGTTACTCGAGTCGAAGAAGTATGGGAATTTTAGAACTACCAAAAAACTACCAATCTTTTCATTGGCATAGTTTATTTGGTTAATAGTTAATTGTTTTTGTTACAGAAAAATATATTAATTAATTAAATTAATTAAAGGTTGATTAAACTTTTTTGGAGGTTGATAGTTTATTTGTTGGGGAAGAGTCGATACTTCTCATTTCAGGATTGATCATCTCGAGTTCTCTGTTGAGAATGGAAATTCAATAATAAATAAGTCTTAAGCAAACTATTTTATTCCTCTTTTTCGAACTATGTTTCATTCATATGATAGAATATGGGTTTAAATCAATTGGATCTTTGCGGAGTCTTCCCCGATAAATACTTATTTCTTTATATCCATATTTCTCCATAGATAGCAAGTTTGAATTAGTATACAAAAGCAATGACTATTCATGATTCCATCCATATTGGATCAATTCTCGATACCATTTTGCAATGAAATTAGAGGAATGTTATGGTAAAACTTCGTTTAAAACGATGTGGTAGAAAGCAACGTGCGACTTGAAGGACATGATCGATTGTGGATTTTGCTATCCATCATTTTCCATAGTAATGAAAATGCTCTTGGCTCGACATAGTCTGTTCTATTCGTCCCGAACCGAATTTGCGCTGGGTTGTTTGTAAGTAAATAGTACACGATGGAGCTCGAGAGGAGAGAATTTCTTTTTTATCAAGGGAAAGAATCTAGGGTTAGTGAAAACTAATAAATTAGGCCAACTTTGTCAGTCTATCCTTAAATATGGAAATCGAAAGGTTAAAATAAGAAAAAAGTCCAATTTTGGAAGATTGAAAAAACTTTTTCGATTATTCGATTAAAAGTCTATCCGAATCAATCGTTCATATTCGATTTCTATAGAAGATGGAAATGCTTTATCGAAGGAAATAAGAAAAAAGAAAGGGTATGTTGCTACTCTTTTGAAAGAAAAAAGAATAGGAATTCCCGAAGTAATGTCTAAACCCAAGGATTTCACAAATCAAAGATAAAGGATTCCGGAACAAGTAAACATGATTTTCAACCGTCTCAACAATAGAATTAGATCAGAATAAGGAATAAAAGTCAATTTGTTCGAGATGAGATAAAGAAAATAGTTTAGAGACGACTCAAAAAATTTCGAAGTATTTTTCTTTTGAAGTCTGTCAGTCAAAATTAGCCAACTTGAGTCATGAGTATAAATGAAATTTGTTTTTTCTTTTCTGTAAGGAAATTAATGCAAGTCATAATCTAATTTCTATCTACTTGATATTATAGACAGAAATTCTATTATAGACAGAAATTCGAATCATTTTCTCGAGCCGTATGAGGAGAAAACCTCCTATACGTTTCTAGGGGGGGCTTTGTTTATCTACATCTATCCCAATAAGCTATCTATCGAATCGTTGCAATTGATGTTCGATCTCGAAGAGAAGGAAGAGATCTTAGAAAAGTAGGTTTTTATGATCCGATAAAGAATCAAACTTGTTTAAATGTTCCGGCTATTCTCTATTTCCTTGAAAAGGGTGCTCAGCCTACAAGAACTGTTTATGATATTTTAAGGAAGGCGGAATTCTTTAAAGATAAAGAAAGAACTTTAAGTGAATTGAAAAACTAAATGAATAAAAAAGTAGGAGAGGGTTGCTAGTACCCCTTAATTTTTGAGACACAATTTGTCTCTTTCTTAGTCCTATTTTTTTTGCTGCATTTATGTCGTGCCAATCCAACAAAAGTCCTTATTTTATTTCCTTTTTGTATCTAATTGGTTTTCTTACCATTCTATTTCCATTGACAAAGGTCTATTCAACAAATAGAATTTGTAGATAGATAGGTCTCTTTATCGTCACTCCATATTAGGTATTTCTGTCTACACTTCGCTCAAATGATAGGGCTGCCCCCCTTGCATGTACTCTCATACAAGATGTTTTTATTTCTTTAAATACAAATTTCTAAAAAAATGAAAATTTTGCCATTGTGATTGGGGCTGCTCCTTTTTTACCCTTAGTGAAATTTAACCGGATCTGTTCATTTTGGTATTTGAGTGTTTTTAATGGGTGATAAAATCTTTCTTTTGATGTCTTGCTAATTCAATGTTTTGACAGGAGCGTCCGGTGTAATTCCATCGATTTTTGGATTTCGATCGTATCTAAGATCCTATTTTATCTGGGTTGCTAACTCAATGGTAGAGTACTCGGCTTTTAAGTGCGACTATGATCTTTTACACATTTGGATGAAGCAACAAATTCGTCCAGACTCTTGGTAGAGTCTAGAAGACCACGACTGATCCTCAAAGGTAATGAATGGAAAAAATAGCATGTCGTAATAAAATCAATTTCTTTTTTTCTTTTATTTTTTTCTTTTTGGAATAAAAAAATTCCGATTTTCTGGGTCTAGTGAATAAATGGATAGAGCCTAGCTCTAATTCTGGTAAAATAAAAAGCAACGAGCTTAACTTCTTATCTTAATTGGAAGGATTCCCCGATCTAATTAGACGTTAAAAATAGATTAGTGCCTGATGCGGGGAAAGGTTAAGTTTTCCTATGAGTGGACCCTTGACTTTTTTTTTAGAAATCCTAATTATTCTTGATTATGGATTGAAAAGGGATGTTATGAATGGAATGTGTAAAAGAAGCAGTATATTGATAAAGAGACCATATTCCAAAGTCAAAAGAGCGATTGGCCTGCAAAAATAAAAGATTTGTTATTTTTTTTAATTAGAACAAACATAAACTAATTGGATAGAAAAGGAGCGGAAAAAGATCTATGGATTAGACTCCCTTTCTTTCCAGGGTTTGTATTATGCAACACCCTGTTTTGACCATATTGCACTATGTATCATCATTTGATAAACCGAGAAGTGCTTTTTTTCTCTGATTCAAGTAGAAATACAAATGGAAAAATTCGAAGGGTATTCAGAAAAACAGAAATCTCGTCAACAATACTTCGTCTACCCACTTCTCTTTCAGGAATATATTTATGCATTTGCCCATGATTATGGATTAAATGGTTCCGAACCTGTGGAAATTTATGGTTGTAATAACAAGAAATTTAGTTCACTACTTGTGAAACGTTTAATTATTCGAATGTATCAGCAGAATTTTTGGATTAATTCGGTTAACCATCCTGACCAAGATCGATTGTTGGATCACAGCAATTATTTTTATTCTGAGTTTTATTCTCAGATTCTATCTGAGGGGTTTGCGATCGTTGTAGAAATCCCATTCTTGCTAGGGCAACTATCTTGTTCGGAAGAAAAAGAAATACAAAAGTTTCAAAATTTACAATCTATTCATTCAATATTTCCCTTTTTAGAAGACAAATTTTTGCATTTGCATTATCTATCACATATAGAAATACCTTATCCTCTCCATTTGGAAATCTTGGTTCAAATCCTTGAATACCGGATTCAAGATGTTCCATCTTTGCATTTATTGCGATTCTTTCTCAACTATTATTCGAATTGGAATAGTCTTATTACTTCAATGAAATCTATTTTGCTTTTGAAAAAAGCAAATAAAAGACTATTTCGATTCCTATATAACTCTTATGTATCAGAATATGAATTTTTCTTGTTGTTTCTTCGTAAACAATCTTCTTGCTTACGAT